GATTGAATCGGATTCGGTTGGGCGGTACCAACTAAATCGAGTGCTATCTCCCATTTATCTCTTATTGAATTAACTGATCAACTTGCTATCGGACATTTATTTTCGATTTGGTATTATTCCAAAAAGGATTTCGACATATTTCACTTTATTATAATTATGAGAATCAATCCTACTACTTCTAGCCCTGCGGTTTCCACACTTGAAGAAAAAAAACTAGGGCGTATCGCTCAAATTATTGGCCCAGTACTGGATGTCGTTTTTCCCCCGGGCAAAATGCCTAATATTTATAACGCTTTGGTAGTTAAGGGTCGAGATACTGTCGGTCAGCAAATTAATGTGACTTGTGAGGTACAACAATTATTAGGAAATAATCGAGTTAGAGCTGTAGCTATGAGTGCTACAGATGGGCTGATGAGAGGAATGGAAGTGATTGACACGGGAGCTCCTCTAAGTGTTCCAGTCGGCGGAGCTACTCTCGGGCGAATCTTCAACGTTCTTGGAGAGCCTGTTGATAATTTAGGTCCTGTAGATACTCGCACAACATCTCCTATTCATAGATCTGCGCCTGCCTTTATACAGTTAGATACGAAATTATCAATCTTTGAAACAGGTATTAAGGTGGTAGATCTTTTAGCTCCTTATCGCCGTGGAGGAAAAATCGGACTATTTGGGGGAGCTGGAGTAGGTAAAACAGTACTCATCATGGAATTGATCAACAACATTGCCAAAGCTCATGGAGGCGTATCCGTATTTGGCGGAGTAGGAGAGCGTACTCGTGAAGGAAATGATCTTTACATGGAAATGAAAGAATCCGGAGTAATTAATGAAAAAAATCTTGCAGAATCAAAAGTAGCTTTAGTCTATGGTCAAATGAATGAACCGCCGGGAGCTCGTATGAGAGTTGGTTTGACTGCCCTAACTATGGCAGAATATTTCCGGGATGTTAATGAACAAGATGTGCTTCTATTCATCGACAATATCTTTCGTTTTGTCCAAGCAGGATCAGAAGTATCCGCATTATTAGGGAGAATGCCTTCTGCAGTGGGTTATCAACCTACCCTTAGTACAGAAATGGGTTCTTTGCAAGAAAGAATTACTTCTACCAAAGAGGGATCTATAACTTCGATCCAAGCAGTTTATGTACCTGCGGACGATTTGACCGACCCTGCTCCTGCCACTACATTTGCACATTTAGATGCTACTACCGTACTATCAAGAGGATTAGCTGCCAAGGGTATTTATCCAGCAGTAGATCCTTTAGATTCAACGTCAACTATGTTACAACCTCGGATCGTTGGCGAGGAACATTATGAAACTGCGCAAAGAGTTAAGCAAACTTCACAACGTTACAAAGAACTTCAGGACATTATAGCTATTCTTGGGTTGGACGAATTATCCGAGGAGGATCGTTTAACTGTAGCAAGAGCACGAAAAATTGAGCGTTTCTTATCACAACCCTTCTTCGTGGCAGAAGTATTTACTGGTTCTCCAGGAAAATATGTTGGTCTTGCAGAAACAATTAGGGGGTTTCAACTGATCCTTTCCGGAGAATTAGATGGTCTGCCCGAGCAGGCTTTTTATTTGGTGGGTAACATCGATGAAGCTACCGCGAAAGCTATGAACTTAGAAGTGGAGAGCAATTTGAAGAAATGACCTTAAATCTTTGTGTACTGACTCCTAATCGAATTATTTGGGATTCAGAAGTGAAAGAAATCATTTTATCTACAAATAGTGGCCAAATTGGTGTATTACCGAACCACGCCCCTATTGCCACGGCTGTAGATATAGGTCTTTTGAGAATACGCCTCAACGACCAATGGTTAACGGTGGCTCTGATGGGTGGTTTTGCTAGAATAGGGAATAATGAGATCACCATTTTAGGAAATGATGCGGAGATGAGTACTGACATTGATCCGCAAGAAGCTCAACAAACTCTTAAAATAGCTGAAGCTAACTTGAGTAGAGCTGAGGGTAAGAGACAGGTGATTGAAGCGAATCTAGCTCTCAGACGAGCTAGGACACGAGTAGAGGCTGTCAATGTTATTTCCTACTAGTCAATACATCAAAATAATCAAAAGAAGTTTTTTATTTTTAGAAGTTCTTTTTTATACACCACATTTAGATTCTGCCAATTGAAGACAATCAAGTCTAATCTGATACAACGAAAAAAGGAGGATGGGTAGAAAAACTTATTAGATACCATTGCATTGACTCCGGTATCTAATAAGTTCTACCTACTATTGGATTTGAACCAATGACTCCTGCCGTATGAAAGCAATACTCTAACCACTGAGTTAAGTAGGTAATTTATCACCGCAAAAGAAGACCCATCACCTCGGGGATTATAGATAGAATATAATTTCTAAGCAATACCAATCTGTTAACAGTAAACGGATCAAAGAGTTATCATGTGAGATTAGGAAATATCCATCTTGACAAGAAATTATCTATATGTTAAGATATCTATGACAAGGGCTATAGCTCAGTTAGGTAGAGCACC